ATAATAAATTTAATAAATTATTATTATATGACTCGAAACCCTTTTCATTTAGTCGAATTTAGACCATGACCTCTAACAGGATCAATAAGAGCATTATTTATAACAACAGGATTATCATCATGATTTCATAACTACGAAAATACATTAATTTTCATTGGATTTATATTAATAATCCTAACCATAATCCAATGATGACGAGATATTATCCGAGAAAGAACATTTCAAGGATTTCATACATCCAAAGTATATAACGGATTACGATGGGGAATAATATTATTTATTATTTCAGAAGTATGCTTCTTTTTTGCCTTCTTTTGAGCTTATTTTCATAGAAGTCTAGCCCCAAATATAGATATTGGATCATGCTGACCTCCCATCTACATTTTCCCCTTAAATCCATTTCAAATCCCACTTCTTAATACAGCAATTTTATTAGCCTCTGGAGTATCAGTAACCTGAGCCCATCACTCATTAATAAATAATAATCTAAACTCCGCAATCCAATCTATATGTGTTACAATTCTACTAGGATTTTACTTTACTATCCTTCAAATAATAGAATATATAGAAACATCATTTTCTATTTCAGATAGTATCTATGGATCAACCTTCTTCGTAGCAACTGGATTTCATGGACTACATGTTATTATTGGATCAACATTCTTATTAATATGTTTAATACGAATTATAATAAACCACTTTTCATCTTCACATCACTTTGGATTTGAAGCTGCAGCTTGATATTGACATTTCGTAGATGTAGTATGACTATTTCTATACACATTCGTATATTGATGAGGGTCATAAACTAAATAATATTAAGTGGCCGACTAAAGCACTAGACTTTTAATCTAGAAAATGATTTATATTAATCCTTAATGGTATTATATTTTATAAAGAAAATTTAATTTGCAATTAAAAAGTAATAATATTTTATTTAATACCAAATAAGAAATGAATTTTCATATATGGTTTCGACCCATAATTAGGTATAAATTTATACCCTTATTTTTCAGTGAAAAGCCAAACTAGAGGCATTTAACTGTTAATTAAAAAACTGAAATTATATTTCTTCACTGGAGTATAGCGCCGGAATGAACGGATTATATTGATGTTATAAACTATAAGATAATTATCTTCTATACTTATGTATACTTTCCTCCTATTCTCCTTTTTTCTTATTCTCCTAAATATTATCTTATTAATTATTAGCTCAATAATCCAATTCAAAACAAATAAAAGACGAGAAAAAAATTCCCCATTTGAATGTGGATTCGACCCTGCATGATATACTCGATCACCATTCTCTATACGATTTTTTTTACTAGCAGTAATTTTTTTAATTTTTGATGTAGAAATCATTCTACTAATACCTATAATTATTAATTTACTCTTCTCCCCTTCCATTATCTACTTATCATCATCAATAATTTTCTTAATTATTTTAATTATTGGTTTAATACATGAATGAAACCAAGGATCATTAAACTGAATATAAGAGTAATAATGTTATATAATAAAGCTGCTAACTTTATTATGAGCAACTCATAATTGTACTACTCTTTATGAATAATAAATTTTTTCCCGCTAACTTTATATTTATTATAATAATAACTATAGGAACAATTATATCACTTTCATCATCTAATTGATTAATAATATGAATAGGTTTAGAATTAAATTTAATAGGAATTTTACCACTAATAAACATTAAATTTAAAAATACAGAAATTGAAGCCTCAGTAAAATATTTTATTATTCAATCAATGAGATCATCTTTATTTATCATAAGATCAATTTATAATTACATAATATCAATATCTATATTCTCTATATTTAATACATCAATATTATCCTCCATTATAATAATCTCATTATTAATTAAAGTAGGAAGTGCCCCATTTCATTTATGATTACCCTCCATATGCAAAAACATAAGATGATTAATATTATTTATAATTTTAACTTGACAAAAAGTAGCTCCCCTATTTATATTATCATTTATCAATCACAATTATATAATCATAATTTCATCAGCCATTTTAAGATCTATTATGGGAAGAATCCAAGCTATTAATCAATCAAATTTACAACTAATTATAATTTATTCATCTATTTCACACCTTGGATGAATATTACCAATCTCTTATATTAATAATTCCCTAATATTTATATACCTATTAATTTATAGTATAATTATTTTACCTCTATTTTTATGATTTTCAATAAAATCAGTAATATTTACTTATTCATTAACACAACAAAACAATAATATAAACAAAGAAAATATTTTTATTATATCATTAATTTTATCACTAGCAGGAATTCCGCCTATATTAGGATTTCTATCAAAATTAATAATTTTAAACATTTTATTAAAAATAAATATAATTATACTACCTTTAATATTATTTATTGGTACTCTTATTAGTTTATATTTCTACTTAAATTTAACAATAACTATAACCATCAAATCATTTTATTTATTTAAAATTTACAAAATAAAAATTAATATAAAATCAATTTTATGTCTAAATTTATTAGGAACCACTATTTTCATTCCTATAATAATATATGCGATGAATATTTTCAACAAACCATAAAGATATTGGAACTTTATATTTTATCTTCGGAATTTGATCAGGTCTTTTAGGCACTTCATTAAGTTTAATAATCCGAACAGAATTAGGTCAGCCAGGATCATTATTAAATGATGATCAATTATATAATGTAATTGTAACAGCCCATGCATTTGTAATAATTTTTTTTCTTGTAATACCAGTAATAATTGGTGGATTTGGAAATTGATTAGTACCTTTAATATTAGGTGCACCAGATATAGCCTTCCCACGTATAAATAATATAAGATTCTGATTATTACCACCTTCATTAACTTTACTTCTTTCCTCCGCTGCAGTAGAAAGAGGTGTTGGTACCGGATGAACAGTTTACCCCCCTTTATCAAGAAATTTAGCCCATATAGGACCATCCGTTGATCTAGCAATTTTTTCTCTCCATTTAGCAGGAATTTCATCAATTTTAGGAGCCATCAATTTCATTACTACTATTATTAATATACGATGAGAAGGTATATTAATAGAACGACTACCACTATTTGTATGATCTGTATTTATTACTGCTGTTTTACTATTATTATCATTACCAGTACTTGCAGGTGCAATTACTATATTATTAACAGACCGTAATTTCAACACCACATTTTTTGATCCTAGTGGAGGAGGAGACCCTATTTTATACCAACATCTATTTTGATTTTTTGGTCACCCAGAAGTATATATTTTAATTTTACCTGGATTTGGAATAATTTCACACATTGTATCACACTACTCTATAAAAAAAGAAACATTTGGTAGACTAGGAATAATTTATGCTATACTATCAATTGGTCTATTAGGATTTATTGTATGAGCCCATCATATATTCACGGTTGGAATAGATGTCGATACACGAGCTTATTTCACAGCCGCAACAATAATTATTGCAATCCCAACAGGGATTAAAGTTTTTAGATGATTAGCCACAATTTATGGATCCCCTATTAAATATACTCCCCCTATACTATGATCACTAGGATTTATTTTTTTATTTACTACAGGAGGTCTAACAGGAATTGTATTATCTAATTCATCATTAGATATTATACTTCATGATACATATTATGTAGTTGCACATTTCCATTATGTTTTATCTATAGGAGCAGTTTTTGCTTTATTTGCAGGATTTACCCACTGATATCCTATGATTACAGGATTATCATTAAATCAACAATACACTAAATCTCACTTTTATATAATATTTATCGGAGTAAATATCACATTCTTTCCACAACACTTCTTAGGATTAGCAGGAATACCACGACGATATTCAGATTATCCTGACTCATATACTAAATGAAACATACTATCATCTATAGGATCATTATTATCCTTAACATCAATTATATTTTTCATATTTATTGTATGAGAAAGATTAATCTCCCAACGAACAATTATTTGATCTAACCATTTAAACACTTCATTAGAATGAGACAATCGATTACCAGTTGACTTCCATAACCAAATAGAAACAGGAGCATTATTTATTTAATATTTATGACCCAATGAGGACAATTAGGATTTCAAGATGCAAACTCCCCACTTATAGAACAATTAATCTTTTTCCATGATCACTCTATATTTATTTTAACCATCATCCTTACATTAGTAATATATATTACAATTTTATTAATAACAAACAAATTCTCATCAATAATAATTACAGAAAGACAAAAAATTGAAACAATTTGAACAATTATCCCTAGCATTATTTTATTATTTCTCGCTTTACCTTCTCTAAAATTATTATATTTATTAGATGAATCTATCAACCCACTCTTAACAATTAAAGCTTTAGGACATCAATGATATTGAAGTTATGAATATTCAGACTTTATAAACATTGAATTTGATTCTTATATAACACCATCAAATGAACTAAATGAAGGATCATTTCGATTACTTGAAACAGATCACCATCTAATTATCCCTATAAAAACAAATACCCGAATAATTATTTCATCAGCTGATGTAATTCACTCATGAACAGTACCATCTTTAGGTGTAAAAGTAGATGCTATTCCAGGACGATTAAATCAATTAAATCTATTTTCCAACCGACCCGGTCTATATTATGGACAATGCTCTGAAATTTGTGGAGCTAATCACTCATTTATACCAATTACATTAGAAATTGTAAATATAGACACTTTTAATAATTGATTGCTAAATATAAATAAATAAATAAAAAGTTAGTTAATAAATAACATAAATTTGTCAAGTTTAAATTACTATAATACATAGTACTTTTTATATGCCACAACTTTCTCCATTAAACTGAATTATACTTTTTATATTATTTTGATTTTTATTATTCTTAAACTCATCTATTATATGATGAAATAATAAAAATAAATACTCACTAATTAACCAAAAACCCCTCAAAAAATTTTTAAAATATAGCTGATAAAATGATAGTAGATATTTTCTCCTCATTTGATGACCATAACTCAACTACTTTATACTTACATTCCATAACTTGAATTTTATCTCTTTGATCATTATTTTTTATTAACTCTTCTTTATGAATTTCTCCATCATTCCTTAATAACTCAATGATAATTCCAAAACAAATTATTAATATTCAAATTATTCGATCATTTAGAAATAACTTAGGAGGATTTTCTCTTATTATTTCATCATTATTCTTAATAATTATTAATTTTAATTTATTAGGATTAATCCCATATGTTTTCAGAACTACAAGACACTTAGTTCTATCATTCTCCCTTTCCTTACCCTTATGATTAAGATTAATCTTATCCTCATATTATAATAATAGATATTCATCACTTGCTTCTCTACTACCATCTGGAACGCCCTCTTTCCTAATTCCATTCCTTCCCCTAATTGAAATTATAAGTATTAGAGTTCAACCATTAACTCTAGCTATCCGAATTGCAGCTAATATTAGAGCTGGTCATATTATCCTCACACTCATTGGAGATTTTCTATCATTTTCCCTAATTAATGTATCTATTATTACCACTTCAATTGTACTACTAATCCAAATCGGTTATTTTATTTTCGAAATTGGAATAGCTATCATTCAAGGGTATATTTTCTCTTTATTAATCACCTTATACTCTGATAATCATCAATAGATAAAATATTAAATATAAATTACTAACTTAAAGATAAGTTTATCACTTTAACACCTTCAACGTTATGCTCTATAATTTAAGCTATTTAAGTAAAACATAAAAATAATAAATACAATAATAATTAAATTAACATTAAATAAAATAATTATCCATCACTCCATAACATATATTAATTTCTTAATAATTTTAAGAACTCCTTGTCCCCCCAATATTTCTAACCAACCCATATCAACCACTTTTAAATTCATATTAGTTATATTTTTTATTAATATTATAAAAGGATAACCACTTAAAGAAGATATAAATCATATTTTACTATTACATCAATAAACTAAATTATAGCTCATTTTATTTAAACCTAATAATCACAACCTAAAAGAAAACAATAAAGAAAATATTAATAAAAACGAAACCATTAATTTATATATATTAGGTAAAATAATTACCTCATTAAAATATATTACCACCCTTTGCAACAAAAAACCTCCAAATAAAGCTCCTATACATAAAATTATTATTGATATAATAACATAAAAATCATTATCCTCTATATCTTCATAAACTACACTTTTTACATCCCCTCAAACTATATATATTGATATACGCAAAGAATATAATATAGTTAAACACACCCCAAATAAAGAAAAAACACCAATCAATATATTTATATTTCTAAATAACACCATCTCAATAATTAAATCTTTAGAATAAAACCCCGCCAAAAAAGGAAATCCACATAAAGCCATATTTGAAATATTAAAAATAATACTAGTAAAAGGTAATATATATCTAATACCCTTCAAATCACGAATATCCTGCATTCCAAAAAAATTATGAATAATATTACCACCACATAAAAATAATAAAGCTTTAAACATTGCATGTGTATATAAATGAAATAAAGCCAACATTGGTATCTTTAAACCCAATGATATTATCATAACCCCTAATTGACTTAAAGTAGATAAAGCAATTACCTTTTTCATATCATACTCATAAACAGCACAAATCCCTGATATAAAAGTCGTTATAATAGAAATAAACAATAAAAAATTACAAAAAAAAACAACCTCAACCAAATAATTATAAAACCGAATTAACAAAAAAACCCCTGCTGTTACCAAAGTTGAAGAATGTACTAAAGCCGACACAGGAGTAGGTGCTGCTATAGCAGCAGGTAATCAACTACTAAAAGGAATTTGAGCCCTTTTAGTTATACCTGCAATCACCACAAAAATTATACAAATTTCAAAAAATCAAAAATACCAAATACATAAATAATTTCAATGTCCTATAAATGATATAATACTAATACCAGCTAAAATAAAACAATCCCCAACCCGATTTATTAACACAGTTAATATCCCTGCACTCAACGATTTATTATTTTGATAATAAATAACTAAACAAAATGAAACCAAACCCAACCCATCTCATCCCAAAATTAATCTAACAAACCTAGGAATAAAAATTAAAAAATTTATAGATAAAACAAATAATATTAAAATTATTATAAAACGTTTTAAATTTAAATCTCCTTTTATATAACTAACACTAAAAATACAAATTGAACTAGAAATTAAACAAACCAATCTACTAAATCTACAACTAACTCAATCCAATAAAATATCTAATTCAACAAACAACCTTATAACATTAAAAATCTCCCAAGAAATAATATATGAACAATTATTTAAAATTATATATATAAACATTACAAATATAAAAAAAAAATTTGATATTAATATAAATCTAAAAAAAATCTCTAATTTCAATTTATTCATAGTAAAATAAAAAACTTTTTTTCTCTAAGCCCACAACTTAGTATTTTAAAATAAACTAATTTTACTAATTAAAAATAAATTTTACTAATATAACCCACATTTAAAATAAATATTAATAAAGGAAAAATATGTAATAACAAAAGTAAATATTCACTACTTTTATTTACCCTAATTACTTTAATAAACCTTATAATTTGTCCATGAACAACCCTAACATAAAAAATTAAATTATATAAACCCCCCAAAAAAACTATTATTAACACAAAAAATAACAAAAAAAAACTATATATATATATAGAAATATACAATATAATCTCCCTAATCAAACTAATAAAAGGAGGAGCCCCTATATTACAAATACATAATAAAAATATTAATAAACTAATCATAGGATTATAATTAATTATACCCCCACACAAAAATAACCTTCGACTATTAATTTTTTCATAAATTAAATTACCAACACAAAATAAACCTGATGAACATAACCCATGACAAAACATTATCAAAATTGCTCCTTCCCAACCAACAATAAACCCTCTAATTACTCCAGCCAATATTGCCCCTATATGACCAATTGAAGAATAAGCAATGAGACTTTTTATATCACTTTGTCCTACACAAATAATAGAAGTCAATATACCTCCTCATAAACAAATTACCATCAATAATAATATATAAATATTACCTAAAATCTTAAATAAAATTATAAATCGAATAATACCATATCCCCCTAATTTTAATAAAACCCTAGCTAAAATTATAGATCCTGAAATTGGAGCCTCTACATGTGCTTTAGGTAACCACAAATGAAAAAAATACAAAGGCAATTTTACTAAAAAAGCCAACATTAAACCACAAACTCAATAAAACTTATTCTCATTTATAATTAATAATCCAATTATATTCATTCTATAAGTACCCTCCCGATATCCAAATAATAATAAACAAAGTAAAAGAGGTAAAGAGGCTCTAACCGTATATAACATTATATATATTCCAGCCTGTAAACGTTCAGGTTGATACCCCCACCTTAAAATCAATATTAAAGTTGGAATTAAAGAGACCTCAAAAAACAAATAAAATATTATCAAATTTTCTACTAAAAAAAAAAAAATAATAACAAGACATAACAATAATACACAAAAACAAAATAATCACACCTTATTATTTATTATTTTAATAGATTTATAACTAGACAATAATATTAAACTCCTTGTTCAAAAACTTAATAATACTAAACTCCACGATAATTTATCTAAATAAAAATAAAATTCACTTATACCTCTAACATCAATATTTAAATATTTTAATCTTATAAAACTAAAAATTATTATAAATCATAAACAAAACTCCCAATTTATTTTTTTATCTAAAAAAAATAATATTATTATTCTCATTAATATACTTATAATTTATAAACTCTTAACCTTGACACGTAATCATTACCATGGAAACGAATAAATCTTACCAATAATGCTAAACCCAACGTTGCTTCACAAACCCCAAAAACAACTACAACCACCAACAAATAAAAATCAGAATTAACTATTCCTAAGGAAAAAAAAAATATAGAAATTACTCTTAATGTCAACACCTCAAAACCTAACAATACATTTAAAATATGTTTTCATTGAAACATTAATACAAACAATCCACACAAATATATATATATACTTATCAATAAACAATTATTTATAATCATATAAGTTATAATAGTTTATCAAAACATTGGTCTTGTAAACCAAAATTAAAATAATTATTTTTATAACTATAAAGTTACAAGTGAATCGAACACTTCACAGTAGCTTTCAAAACCACTTTATTATCCAATATAACTTAATAATCTAAAATATATATTCATAAAATATCTAAAATAGGACGAATTAAAAAACAAGCAAAATACAAAACTCTAAAAATTCGCCCAATTATCTCATATGGATACTCTACAGGACACCTTCCAATTCAAGTTAAAATAAAAAATACCCCAACCAAAAATCAAAAACAAAACTGACCTAAAAAATTATAACTTAATCCTATACATCCTCTAATATGTAAAAATGGACAAACAAATAAAATAACAATAGATATAGCTAAACTTACAACACCTCCTAACTTATTAGGAATCGAACGTAAAATAGCATAAGCAAATAAAAAATATCACTCAGGCTTAATATGAATAGGAGTTACTAAAGGATTTGCAGGAATAAAATTTTCAGCATCCCCTAATATATTAGGAAATAATAAACTTAACTCAATTAACGCAAATAATATAACAAAAAAACCCAATATATCTTTATATCTATGATAATGATGAAAAGGAATCTTATCTAAATCCCTATTAACCCCCAAAGGATTTCTTGAACCACCTTCATGAAGAAATAAAAAATGTAAAATTACTAATCCTACAATAATAAAAGGAAATAAAAAATGAAAACAAAAAAATCGACTTAATGTAGCATTATCCACAGAGAATCCTCCTCAAATTCAATATACTAAAACCTCACCAATATAAGGAACAACAGAAACCAAATTAGTAATTACAGTTGCCCCTCAAAATGATATTTGTCCTCAAGGTAATACATATCCAACAAAACCAGTTAATATCACCAGAATATATAATAATACACCCACATTTCAAGTATATACATTTATATATAAACCATAATATAACCCTCGACCAATATGTATATATAAACAAATAAAAAAAAATGATGCACCATTAGCATGAATATAACGCAAAACCCAACCATAATTAACATCTCGTATAATATGAATAACAGAATCAAATGAATACTCAATACAAGAAGTATAATGTATAGCAAGAAAAATACCTCTTAATAACTGAATAATTAAACATAACCCCACAAAAGAACCTAAATTCCACCAAATAAATAAATTAACAGGTGATGGTAAATCAATAAGCGCCCTATTAATAATTTGTAACACAGGATGAGTTTTTCGTAATGAACTAAGCATATTTATATTTAAATACACGCAATGGACCCTCACAATAATAACAAATCTTAACTACACTAACTAAAATTAACAACAATAATAAACCTAAAAAAACATAACAAAAAAAATTAAATCTACTCATAATTAAACTAGATATACCCAAACTTAAAAATTTTATATTAACCACCTTCATATTTAATAAACCTACATCTATATATATATATATATTTATAAAATTTATTATCAAAAATCCTATAAACACAACCAACAAATATATAAATAAACCTTTAGAAAAGAAAATTAAATTAGGAATTAAACTAATAATATATATAAATATAATCAATAAACCTCCAACATAAACTAAAAACAGTATATAACCATATCAAGAATAAACAAAAAAAGAAACTACAATACTTATAAAGATACTAACTAATATAATTATAAATCCTAAACTTAAAGGTTGAATTAAAATAATTAACATCCTAATAATAGAAAATCCTAAAGAAAATAATATCATTAATACCATTACAAAAAATAAAAATTATAATTTTATTAATTAACCTCCAATGTTATCATTTTAATTTTAATTATTTTATGAACTACATATAACATATCACTTTCCTAAATATACTTACAAACATTAAAATTATTAAAACACAAGGTAAATACCTCTTCCAAATTAAATATATTAATAAATCATAACGATAACGTGGATACCTAGCACGAACTCAAATAAATAATACCCTAATCAATCCTATAACAATTGATATACTAAATCCTAAAGAAATATTTAATAAACCCCCTCCAAAAAACATCACTCCACACAAAAATCTTATAAATAGAATATTACCATATTCAGCCATAAATAATAATGCAAATCCCACAGCCCCATACTCAACATTAAAACCAGAAACCAATTCAGACTCACCCTCAGCAAAATCAAAAGGAGCCCGATGAGTCTCTGCAATCATTGACACTACTCATATTATAAATATAAAAAAATTAACAAAAAAAATCCAACAAACAAACTGATATTTAAATAAACTAACCAAATTAATTCTACCAACTAATAACAAACAACTTATTAAAATTAAAGATATACTAACTTCATAAGAAATACTTTGAGCAACCGCACGAACAGATCCTAATAATGCATACTTAGAATTAGAAAATCAACCAGCCCCTATAACTGTATAAACCCCAACACTTGATACACACAAAAATAATATTATACTTATTCCTCCTATATTTGTAAAAAAATATCTGTTAAATAATATTCATAATAATAAACAAAAAAACAACCTCAAAAAAGGACAAATCAAAAAAGGAAAATAATTAACAAGAGTAGGCTTAATATATTCTTTCCTAAACAACTTAACAGCATCTGACAAAGGTTGTGGTAACCCCATCAATCCTACCTTATTAGGACCCTTACGAATTTGAAAATAACTTAACCCTTTTCGCTCTAATAAAGTAAAAAAAGCAACCGCTAACAATGCACAAATACATGCTACTACATAAGAAATCAACTCAACAAACATTATTAAGAGAAAATCATTAAAAATTTACATAAAAGGATCTTAAATCCTTCACAATATTCTGTCATCTTAATATAAAGTAAAAGCTATACTTTCATAAAATAATCCTAAATTATTCACATAATTCTGCCAACTTTATATATCTTATATAATTAATAAAAAATCAATTTTAGTTAATCCTTTCGTACTAAACTAAATAAGAAATAAATTTAAAAGATAAAAACCAACCTGGTTTACACCGGTCTGAACTCAGTTCATGTAAAATTTTAAAAATCGAACAGATTCACCAATTAAAGCCTCTTCACCTTAAGGTTATTTTAATCCAACATCGAGGTCGCAATCTCTTTTTTCAATATGAACTTTCAAAAAAAATTACGCTGTTATCCCTATGGTAACTTATCTTCTAAGCAAAAAATTTGGTTTATTCATATAACTATAAACAAATTAAGGAAGTTAAAATTAATTATTTATTCCTTGATCACCCCAACCAAAATTATATTTAAATAAAAACAATAAATAATTTTAAAGTATAATATAAAGCTCAATAGGGTCTTTTCGTCCCTTTAAATTATCCAAGCTTTCTCACTATAAAAATTAACTTCTAATAAATAAGACAGAGACAGTATAATTTTCGTCAAACCATTCATTCTAGCCTCAATTTATAAGGCAAATTATTATGCTACCTTAGTACAGTTATAATACCGCAGCTGTTAAATATTAATCACCGAGCAGGCCCAACTCTTTATTAAAATAAATCAAAGAGACATGTTTTTAATAAACAGGCGAAATTAATATTTGCAAAGTTCCTTTGACTTACTTTATCAATACACATTTAAATAATACAAACCTAATCTTCATAAATCATTTTTAAAGCATCAAAATAAACTATATAAATACTCATTTTAACATTATATTTAATTTTAAATTAATAAAAAAAATTTATTAAACATAAATAAGGAACAAAATAAATATATTTATTATATAAAATAATAAAAAGAAAAATTATTAATTCAACTTTAATTAAATAACAAATCAAAATTCTCACAAAAAAAATCTTAAAGCTTATCCCCTAATCATTAATTTAAAATTATAGTTACCAAACAATAATTAACTTTAAATAACACTAAAATGTTCATAATAATAAACTAGCTACCATATAAACCGAATAACATTTCACTACCATTTACTATTAAGATAATAGCTATACCACGCTAACTACCATATAAAATAAAGTAAATAAATCTTTATATTTCGAGAACAAAAAATAAATTAATAAATATTATTAAACCATTATGCAAAAGGTACAAAAATTAAATTTTACTATATTTATAATAATTATATATCCCCTTTAGTACTAAAAAATAATAATTATTTCTATACCCATTACTATAAAATATAAAAATTTTAATAAATAAAATAAATCCATATAAAACCAAAATAAAATCAAAAATAATTTAATATAAATTATCCTCTCAACGTAAGTGAGACACATTAAAATTATGTTAATTTTTGAAATTAATAATATTCCAGAAACAATTTCCATTACCTCTACTTTGTTACGACTTATCTTATTTAAACAACAAGAGTGACGGGCGATATGTACATCTTACAAAACCTATATTCAATTATGCATACTAATCATTAATTTACTATTAAGTCCACCTTACTAATAAAATATAATCTCCATTATCCGGATAAATAAATAAAATTAATCATAGTAGTTCATTAAACCTTTTTCATCAGCTACATTATGACTTGACATAATAATAAAAAATATTTATTAGTTCTTTTACTCTTAAAATATAAACTGACGACAGCAATATATAAACTGTTATAATTATATAAACAACCATTATATCAAGAAAAAATTAGTTTAAAATGTGGATTATCAAATTATATTAACAAACTCCCCTAACTGGATATGTAAAACCGCCAAACCTTTTAAGTTTTAAATAAAAATTCACAATAAATAATAATTATCTTCATAATACTTAGGTAAATAAAATCAACTTTTACATTATAAAATAATAGGGTATCTAATCCTAGTTTATTATTAAAATTTCAAAGAGTCAACAATAAAGAGAAAATATATAAACAAATCAATTATATAATTTTACCAAAAAATCAACAATATAAATCCCATTACCTAAAAAAATCTAACTTTAATTTAAACCAAACATTTTTAATTTTAATTATATGTATAACCGCAGATGCTGGCACAAATTTATCCAATTATAACTTACAATCTCTATATAAAACTCTCATCCATTGTATAAATATATATACTGAAAACCTTACAATTCATATTAAATAATATTTAATAAATAATAACTATATTAATATAAAAAATATTTAACTAAATATAAAAATATAATTAATATAAAAAATTTCACGAATTATATCTTTAAACCAAAAAACCTAACATGTATAAAACCATAATAATTAAAAAACAAACCAAAGTCAAATTTATATATATAATAAAGAGATAATCAAAATCTATTTCTGAGGTATGAACCCAATAGCTTAACTTAGCTTACTTTATTAAAAAGTTTTAACATAACTAATGTTTCTTTAAATTTGCAATTTAATATTTTAAATAAAATATAAAACCATGAGAAAGTAAACACTTATAAATAGATTTACAATCTACCGACTATAACTTCGACCACCTCATACAGAATTTAAACAACTTTATTTATTGTAAGTCTTGAAAACTTATAGTTTTTTTAACTTAAAACTCTTTACAAAAAAAGGACTTGAACCTTTTCCTTAAAGATCAAAACTTTATATGCCCATACACCAAATTATATTATATTTTATTTAACATACTCAATTAAACCAATTGTTTGGAAAACAACCATACTACTTATACTAATAAAATACATTTTTAATAAAAACTTATACCTAGAAATTGAAAACTTCTCGTGCTAATTACACTATAAAAACAATACATTAACAATTATTTTTATAAACTAAATTAATCTTGTTATTTAATCTTAACAACATTATATTTAACAAAACAACTACATATTTATATACACTTAAAACATTAACTTGATAACGAAACAGATTCGTTTATACTCGAAATAATAATATTTATACACCATTTAAGAACTAATTATTTTATTTGATATTTATATAACAATGTATTTATTATACAATCCAAAAATACTATTTAGTATCTATAACATGAAACAACCATGTATAAAAAATCAACCACATCGACAGATTAACAATGAAATATAAACAAAAAACTATATATTTCAATACACCAAAACAATTATATTATCATTAAAATAAACACCATAATATTTTAATAATCCTTATTACATCATTTTTAAACAACTATTTTCACAAAACCAACCTAAATTCTATCTCTAAACAACATTTTTTATAATTTTATAAACACTGTATATACTATATACACAAAAACATAAGTTTTTAAAAGACGCCCTCTTACCCCTTCATCTTCTTGACAAAAAATGACCAAATTTTAAACACCATCACCTCAAATATTTTGTCAACACTATATATTAATACTAATAA